AATTCAAGTCAGCGTTGTCAATTTATCCAGAACTTCTCTCTTTTCCTCGGTGAAACAAGAATCCGTTTTGCTCAAATCAAAGCACTTAGTTTAGCCTTTGTTTCCTCTGTGCCCTGTCTTCTTTAAAGATTCATCCAATGGAATCCCGACTCCCTTTCTTTTTGATTTCCATTCTATTTATAATTAGAACCTAATTAAGATAGGATGACTAATGTATGCAGCCTAATGAGGAGTAATACTATAAAAATAAAGAACTCTATTTCAGAACTATGAGACAGAATATTCTGTTTTCTTATTTACTCTTTCTTTATTTTTGGATTTTATTTCCATTTTTCTATTTTATAGAAAGTAGATCGATTTAGATAATGTATATATAAGCAAAGTAATATACTTCAAACAAAGTAGGAATTCGCAAGATGGAGAAAATCATTGCAGTTATTATAGGGAAGTCTAGGGACTTAGAGCATATCCTATTTGAAGGAGGATGGAATTCAAATCAGGTAAGGGATCCTTCCTTCTATTGATTTGATAGAAATTCGTTTTTCTTTTCCTGTCTCTAAGATTTTCGATGAATGAGCCTGTGGTAATGCTTTTATCTCTATTCTATGGCGCAAGCGACCGTCCAGTCTATAAACAAGTACTAATGAGGAAATGAAAACTATACTAAAGGAAACATAGGATCTCTATCCTAAAATCTAAAAAAAGGACATATTAGGGCTATACGGATTCGAACCGTAGACCTTCTCGGTAAAACAGATCAAACGGATTATTATCGAAATGATTCGAACTGTTTCAAAGACCCAACATGCATTTTTTTGCATTGGGCTCTTTCATCAACTGATGTAAAGATCAGTTAGTCCACCATAGTTTTTCTTTACGGAAAGATAATGAGATGGCTCCCTGTGCTCTGATTGATTATTTGTATTATGATCTATCTAGGAGCAATACCAAAGTGTTTCAAAGGAGGATTACCTTGACTTAGGTCTGCCTCCGGCCTAAATTAAATCAACCTAAGTGAAATGGAGTCTCTATCGTTCCGCTGCAAGAGTTGACTATGAGACTTCATACACCTTAAAGTTCATAGAACGAAAAGAAGTTTTTTGGAGGCCCTTATCCTCATTACGCCTAGCATTTAGTGGGCTGGATATTTACCTTATCAACTAGCAAATCAATAAGGGTTCTATTTGATTAGGCACCTGAATTGGCACCTGAATCGGACTGAACCGACTGTTTGTCAGGCTACTGTTCTCCTATTCTCTCGAATCCATGAAGTAAGACATTGATTTTGCAATAAGATCAATTATGTTCATTGCATAATAAGCTCCCTTGAAAAGCATTGGCGCACGTGTAAGCGAGTTGCTCTACCGAACTGAGCTATAGCCCTTGTCAGAGATATCTTAACATATAGATAATTTCTTGTCAAGATGAATATTCTCTAATGCCAGAGGATATCCCTTTGATCTGTTTACTATATAACATACCAATAACGGAGCAGTATTGCTTATAAAAAGGATTCGATCTATAATCGATCGAAGTAATGGGTCTTCCTTTGTGGTGATAAATTGCCTACTTAACTCAGTGGTTAGAGTATTGCTTTCATACGGCGGGAGTCATTGGTTCAAATCCAATAGTAGGTAGGTAGGTAGAAAAATTACTAGATAGCATTGGACTTACTTCGCTTCGCTATCTAATAACTTTTTCTACCCCTCTTCCCTTTTTCTTTGTATCAACTAAACCATTGGATTGTATTCAATTGGATGGGGGAATCCAATTGATAGCCTCGACTCGTATCCTAGCTCGTCTGAGAGCTAGCTTCGCTTCAACCAACTCTTTCGTACCCTCAGCTCTACTCAAGTTAGCTTCGGCTATTTCAAGTGCCTGTTGAGCTTCTTCCGGATCAATGTCACTACCCAGTTCCGCATCATTTCCTAAAATGATGATCTCATTATTAACTATTCTCGCAAAACCGCTCCACAGAACCGCCGTTAACCATTGGTCGTTGAGGAGGCGTATTCTCAAAGGACCCATATCTACAGCTGTGTTAATGGGGGCGTGGTTTGGTAATACGCCAATTTGGCCACTATTAGTAGATAAAATGATTTCTTTCACTTCACAATCCCAAATAATTCGCTTAGGAGTTAGTACATAAAGATTTAATTTCATTTCTTCAATTTGTTCTCCTCTTCTAAGTTTATAGCTTTCGTGCTAGCTTCATCGATGTTACCCACCAAATAAAAAGCTTGTTCGGGTAGGCCGTCTAATTCTCCGGAAAGGATTAGTTGAAATCCCCTAATTGTTTCTGCAAGACCAACATACTTTCCTGCAGAACCGGTAAAAACTTCTGCCACAAAGAACGGTTGTGATAAGAAACGTTCAATTTTTCGTGCTCTTGCTACAGTTAAACGATCCTCCTCTGATAATTCATCCAACCCAAGAATTGCGATAATGTCCTGAAGTTCTTTGTAACGTTGTAAAGTTTCCTTAACTCTTTGCGCAGTTTCATAATGTTCGTTGCCAACGATCCGAGGCTGTAACATAGTTGAGGTTGAATCTAAAGGATCTACTGCTGGATAAATACCCTTGGAAGCTAATCCTCTGGAAAGTACGGTAGTAGCATCCAAATGTGCAAATGTTGTGGCAGGAGCAGGGTCGGTCAAATCGTCCGCAGGTACATAAACTGCTTGGATCGAAGTTATGGATCCCTTTTTTGTAGAAGCAATTCTTTCTTGCAAAGAACCCATTTCTGTACTAAGAGTAGGTTGATAACCCACTGCGGAGGGCATTCTCCCTAATAAGGCGGATACCTCCGATCCTGCTTGAACAAAACGAAAGATATTATCGATGAATAGAAGCACGTCTTGCTTATTAACATCTCGGAAATATTCTGCCATAGTTAGGGCAGTTAAACCAACTCTCATACGAGCTCCCGGCGGTTCATTCATTTGACCATAGACTAGAGCTACCTTTGATTCCTCCAAATTTTTTTCATTAATTACTCCGGATTCCTTCATTTCCATATAAAGATCATTTCCTTCACGAGTCCGTTCCCCTACTCCGCCAAATACGGATACGCCTCCATGAGCTTTAGCAATGTTGTTGATTAATTCCATGATGAGTACTGTTTTACCTACTCCAGCCCCCCCAAATAGTCCTATTTTTCCTCCACGTCGATAAGGAGCTAAAAGATCGACCACCTTAATACCTGTTTCAAAGATGGATAATTTCGTATCTAGCTCGATAAAGGCAGGCGCAGATCTATGAATAGGGAATGTTGCATTAATATCTACAGGACCCAAATTGTCAATAGGTTCCCCAAGAACGTTGAAAATTCGTCCGAGAGTAGCTCCACCGACTGGAACACTGAGAGGAGCTCCCGTGTCAATCACTTCCAATCCTCTCATCAACCCGTCTGTAGCACTCATAGCTACAGCTCTAACTCGATTATTTCCTAATAATTGTTGTACCTCACAAGTCACATTAATTTGCTTACCGGCAGTGTCTCTACTCTTGACTACCAAAGCATTATAAATATAAGGTAACTTGCCCGGGGGAAAAGTGATATCCAGCACGGGTCCAATAATTTGATCGATACGCCCTATGCTTTTTTCTTCAATTGTGGAAACCCCGGGACGAGAAGTAGTAGGATTGGTTCTCATAATTATCACATAATTTTCAAAAAAAAAAGGAATTTGTCGAATTTTTTCTTGTTGAATAATGCCAAATCAAATCCAAAAAAATAGCCAAAAATCCAAAAGTCAAAAGGAAATGAATTAGTTAATTCAATAAGAGAGAAAGGGGGACGAGGACTTGATTTCGTTGCCCAAGCGAATCCCATTCAATCGTTTACTCATGGAATGAGTCCGTTGGAAAGTTCAATCAATCTTTTTTTTCATATACATTTCGCCTTTTGTGGAGGATCTGTCCCTACTCTACTTTCCTATCTAGGACTTCGATATACAAAATATATACTACTGTGAAGCATAGATTGCTGTCAACAGAGAATTTTCTTAGTATTTAGGTATTTACATTCAAAATAAGAAAGGGGCCTATTAAGAACTTGTAAAATAAGGATTAGGGATTGATTTGGGTTGCGCTATATCTATCAAAGAGTATACAATAATGATGGATTTGGTGAATCAAATCCATGGTTTAATAACGAACCATGTTAACTTACCATAACAACAACTCAATTCCTATCGAATTCCTATAGTAGAATTCCTATAGGATAGAACATACACAGGGTGTACGCATTATATATGAATGAAACATATTCATTAACTTAAGCATGCCCTCCATTTTCTTTAATGAGTTGATATTAATTGAATACCCTTTTTGTTTTAAAAGATTTTTGCAAAGGTTTCATTTACGCCTAATCCATATCGAGTAGACCCTGTCGTTGTGAGAATTCTTAATTCATGAGTTGTAGGGAGGGACTTATGTCACCACAAACAGAAACTAAAGCAAGTGTTGGATTTAAAGCTGGTGTTAAGGATTATAAATTGACTTATTACACCCCGGAGTATGAAACCAAGGATACTGATATCTTGGCAGCATTCCGAGTAACTCCTCAGCCCGGGGTTCCGCCCGAAGAAGCAGGGGCTGCAGTAGCTGCCGAATCTTCTACTGGTACATGGACAACTGTTTGGACTGATGGACTTACCAGTCTTGATCGTTACAAAGGGCGATGCTATCACATCGAGCCCGTTGTTGGGGAGGAAGATCAATTTATCGCTTATGTAGCTTATCCATTAGACCTATTTGAAGAGGGTTCTGTTACTAACATGTTTACTTCCATTGTGGGTAACGTATTTGGTTTCAAAGCCCTACGCGCTCTACGTCTGGAGGATCTGCGAATTCCCCCTACTTATTCAAAAACTTTCCAAGGTCCGCCTCATGGTATCCAAGTTGAAAGGGATAAGTTGAACAAGTACGGCCGTCCTTTATTGGGATGTACTATTAAACCAAAATTGGGATTATCCGCAAAAAATTACGGTAGAGCGTGTTATGAGTGTCTACGCGGTGGACTTGATTTTACCAAAGATGATGAAAACGTAAACTCACAACCATTTATGCGCTGGAGGGACCGTTTTGTCTTTTGTGCCGAAGCAATTTATAAATCACAGGCCGAAACCGGTGAAATCAAGGGGCATTACTTGAATGCGACTGCAGGTACATGCGAAGAAATGATGAAGAGAGCTATATTTGCGAGGGAATTAGGGGTTCCTATTGTAATGCATGACTACTTAACTGGGGGATTCACCGCAAATACTACTTTGGCTCATTATTGCCGCGACAATGGCCTACTTCTTCACATTCACCGGGCAATGCATGCAGTTATTGATAGACAGAAAAATCATGGTATGCATTTTCGTGTATTAGCTAAAGCATTGCGTATGTCTGGGGGAGATCATGTCCACGCCGGTACAGTAGTAGGTAAGTTAGAAGGGGAACGCGAAATGACTTTAGGTTTTGTTGATTTATTGCGCGATGATTTTATTGAAAAAGATCGTGCTCGCGGTATCTTTTTCACTCAGGACTGGGTATCTATGCCAGGTGTTATACCGGTGGCTTCAGGGGGTATTCATGTTTGGCATATGCCAGCTCTGACCGAAATCTTTGGAGATGATTCCGTATTACAATTTGGTGGAGGAACTTTAGGACATCCTTGGGGAAATGCACCTGGTGCAGTAGCTAATCGGGTGGCTTTAGAAGCTTGTGTACAAGCTCGTAACGAAGGGCGCGATCTTGCTCGTGAAGGTAATGAAATTATCCGAGCAGCTTGCAAATGGAGTCCTGAACTAGCCGCAGCTTGTGAAATATGGAAGGCGATCAAATTTGAGTTCGAGCCGGTAGATACTATAGATAAGTAGATAAAACTAGATATAAAGAAGGTCTAAATAAAAAAGAAGCGAAATAGAAAGAGAAAAAAGCAGTTACGAAATGCAGTAATTCTTCTTTATTCTTCTAATTGATTGCAATTAAACTCGGCTCAATCTTAAAAAAAAGATTGAGCCGAATAAAAATAGATCTTGATACGATCATGAGACTTGACAAATCGAGATTCCTCTATTCTATATATTTAGAATATATAAAGGTATAATACAATAAATAAATACAAATATAGTATTATCATATGATAATGGAATCAAATACGCAGTATTTACAGAAAAAGTCTTTATTTATTGGGAAAGAATCAATGAAAAAAGATTAGGAATCGCAATGCTACTATACGCGTCCGGAGGAGTATTCGGAATAATATTCTTCTATAATCCATTCTTGTGTCTTGCGCGGGGTCTTACTAACAGGACTTCGCTGCACGGGACGGGTTTTCGTCGAAAAGCTAACTCCACCCGGCATTTTCATACCCTTTGGGTGGTATATCGCCTTAAAAAGTCTAAGGGGGTAGTATGAGATCTGTAGTAGGTAAGAGAATTTGCCCTTTGATTTTGATTGAGTATGCTATTTTTCCGCCTTTACCGCGCATTATTGTATGAGCTTCTAGAGGATAGAGGAGCACGTATGCAGGAAGGAAATTACAGCTTAATAAAAAAGTCTAAAAAAGCTTCAACTTTACGGCACTATCAATCAACTAAAAAGCCCTATGTATGAATCCTTACAACCGGTGGGATAGGATAAGAGCGAGTTTCGGTATACTGGGGTTGGGGGATATCCTTATTTCAAAACCTGACGCGCATCTTGCGTTTGTGGGGGTCCGAGAGTGGTTGAAGAAGTATTGCATGTGGAAGTAGGTAGACGAAACTGATTTAGGATTCGAAATGGGCGCATTCGACTAAAAGTCGTACTGAGACCTTTTTAAAAGGGTATTCTGAAAGAGGTATTTCATTTTCACAATCGCTTTCTTTTGAATCCAATTTCAAGTTCGATTAGAAGGATAGAAAGGCCATGAGGACGGGAAAAGAAAAATCAAATCTTTTTAATCTCCTTTTTTGCAATTTTCTTATTATCCATTCCATTCATTTTTTTTTATAGAATACTATAGAATACTTTAGTATTCTATAAAAAATCTTTATTTTGCAAACTAAAAAATACAATAGTCAATATTCCTTATAATAGATATACTTAATTATATTATAAGAATCCTAAGATATTTTTCGAATAGATAGAAATAGTAAATTTGAATTGAGACACCTATTCTATGACGGATTTTAACTTACCTTCTATTTTCGTGCCTTTAGTAGGCTTAGTATTTCCGGCAATTGCAATGGCTTCTTTATTTCTTTATGTGCAGAAAAATAAGATTGTCTAGAACCGATGGGGCCGAATTTTCTCAATGTATTTCCACGCAGGATCATAATACAGATATTTTTTAGTGTAAGTAATATAATATGGTAGGGTATGTGGCTCTTTCTACACACAAATGAAAAACGGCTATGGATGCGGATATAGGCTACGAGCATAAATGCATGCATATGCGGAGCCGGGTATAGCGAGTTTTATTTTAAGTAGATCAACAGATATTTTTTGAATAGAAAGTCAATGTATCTAACCAATTATTTCACAGGAGTACTAGTTACTGAAGGCGATTTCAGAATCAAAAAAAGTAAAGTCAAAATCATTTAGCTTATTCTCTCAATTTCAATCGACCGCTGCTGGATTTAGTATATCTAATATGAATTGGCGATCAGAACACATATGGATAGAACTTCTAAAAGGTTCTCGAAAAAGAGGTAATTTTTTCTGGGCCTGTATTCTTTTTCTAGGTTCACTAGGATTTTTATCGGTTGGGGCTTCCAGTTATCTTGGTAAGAATATGATATCTGTACTTCCATCTCAACAAATTCTTTTTTTTCCACAGGGGGTCGTGATGTCTTTCTACGGAATCGCGGGCCTATTCATTAGCTCCTACTTGTGGTGCACTATTTTGTGGAATGTAGGCAGTGGTTATGACCGATTCGATAGAAAAGAGGGAATAGTGTGCATTTTTCGTTGGGGATTCCCTGGAATAAAACGTCGCGTCTTCCTTCGATTCCTTATGCGGGATATCCAATCAATTAGAATTCAGGTTAAAGAGGGTCTTTATCCTCGTCGTATCCTTTATATGGAAATCCGGGGCCAGGGGGTCATTCCCTTGACTCGTACTGATGAGAAGTTTTTTACTCCACGAGAAATTGAACAAAAAGCTGCCGAATTGGCCTATTTCTTGCGCGTACCAATTGAAGTATTTTGAATACCGATTTAATTTTTTTGAAATGAATTGAATGAATTGGATTCGTTATTGTAAGGAGATTTTTGAGTATTTATCTAAAGAAAGGAACAAACGAGGATAAGAGAAAATTGCTTCTAATTTGTTTTGTCCAAGTGAGATATATGGCATAATATTCTTCCATTTTCATCCGAAAGGGCTTTTTTTTTTATTCTATTTCTCTATTCCACTCCATCTAGATCTAAGAAAGAACCCAATGCAATGAAATTCCACTAGTATACAAAAAAGAGGAATAGATACAAGGTCTCAAACCTTGTTATAGAATTTTTGCTTCAAATAAAAAGAAATATCATATAGAGTCAGCGAATGAAATAGAGTCAGCGAATGAAGCAGATTCATTAACAACTCAATTTACAGATCAAAAATGAAAAAAAAGAAAGCATTGCCTTCTTTCCTATATCTTGTATTTATCGTACTTTTGCCCTGGGGAGTCTCTTTCTCTTTTAACAAATGTCTGGAACTTTGGATTAAGAATTGGTGGAATACCAGGCAATCTGAAACTCTCTTAACTGATATTCAAGAGAAAAAGGTTCTAGAAAGATTCATAGAATTAGAAGAACTTTTTCTCTTGGACGAAATGATAAAAGAGAAACCGAAGACACATGTACAAAAACCTCCTATAGGAATACACAAGGAAATAATACAATTGGTCAAAATAGATAATGAGGATCATCTCCATATCATTTTGCATTTCTCGACAAATATAATCTGTTTGGCTATTCTAAGTGGTTCTTTTTTTCTGGGTAAAGAGGAACTTGTCATTTTGAATTCTTGGGTTCAGGAATTCTTCTATAACTTAAATGACTCAATAAAAGCTTTTTTGATTCTTTTAGTTACTGATTTTTTTGTTGGATTTCACTCCACCCGCGGTTGGGAACTACTAATTCGTTGGGTCTACAACGATCTTGGATGGGCTCCTAATGAGCTAATTTTCACTATTTTTGTTTGTAGTTTTCCAGTGATTCTAGATACATGTTTTAAATTTTGGATCTTTTTTTCTTTAAACCGTCTATCTCCTTCGCTTGTAGTCATTTATCATTCAATTAGTGAAGCATAAACTCATTCGATTTCCTGATATTAATCAAATTAGCATCTTTCTTCCTTTAGAAAGAAAGCCCTTTTCCATTTTAGCAAAATTCTTTCTATTTCTACCTGCTCAAGGTATTCATCATTCCAGTACAACTGTTGCAGTAGAATGACAACAGACTCGTGTATAGGGAACTAGATTAGCTTAGCTACCTATCTAATTTATTGTAGAAATTCTGGGATCTGCGATTGGATATGGAAAATAGAAATACTTTTTCTTGGGTAAAGGAACAGATGATTCGATCGATTTCTGTATCGATCATGATATACGTAATAACTCGGACATCTATTTCAAATGCATATCCCATTTTTGCGCAGCAGGGTTATGAAAACCCACGAGAAGCAACCGGACGAATTGTATGTGCCAATTGCCATTTAGCTAATAAGCCCGTGGATATTGAAGTTCCCCAAACTGTGCTTCCCGATACTGTATTTGAAGCAGTTCTTCGAATTCCTTATGATATGCAACTGAAACAAGTTCTTGGTAATGGGAAAAAGGGAGGGTTAAATGTGGGTGCTGTTCTTATTTTGCCCGAGGGATTCGAATTAGCGCCGCCCGACCGTATTTCTCCTGAGTTGAAAGAAAAGATAGGAAATCTTTCTTTTCAGAGTTATCGTCCCGATAAAAAAAATATTCTTGTGATAGGCCCTGTTCCCGGTAAGAAATATAGTGAAATCGTCTTTCCCATT